AAGCGGGGGAAATGGCCGATACTACTGGAAGGATTCCTCTTTGGCTGATAGGTACTGTAGCTGGTATTCCTGTGATCGGTTTAATAGGTATTTTCTTTTACGGTTCATATTCCGGGTTGGGTTCATCTCTGTAGTAATTGGATGAACCAGATTGTAGACATGAAAAGGTAAGAACTCAGCGGGACTTATCCCCTTATTATAGCGGCGAGGCCCCGCTGAGTTCTTACTCTTAAATGAGACTTTGATATATTCCATTTAATGTATTCCATAAGATAAAAATTGGAAAATTATCCAGTCAACATATTTTATTCATAGAAATTATAAAAGGGGGATCCGGGTTCTGATCTGATGTTTCATTTCAAACTACTCTACTCTTTTGTTTCTTATAATGAATTACTCCCCCCTAACCCCTTTTTTGTTTGTCCACTACTTTCATAAATAGAAATTAGAAATATAAATAAGGGATTTCGATAGACACGAAAAAGAAGGATATAGTAATCTTTGACGAACAGACAAAAAAAGTGATTATTATTTCATTTCAATATAAGATGACACAAGAAAGGGTAGAAAATAAATCCTTTCTTGTGTCGAATAGCAGATAAGTAAAACTAGTAATCCCCCCTAGATAGAAGTATTTGTTCCTTTCATTTATACCACCCTTTCCTTAATTTTAATAGTCTAAAGATTTTTGAATCTAGAAATTCATTTCGTACAATTGAACCTTTTCAAACTGTTTCTTTTTAAGAACCAAAAAAATTTGTGCTAAAATAACAGATGCCAAAAAGAACAAAAGGCCTTGGACGCGTAATGGATCTTGAAGCACTATTTCTGCATCTCCCTGACCAAAACCTCCTATATTAGGATTGCTTGTTAATGGTTGATCAAGCTTGATGGATTCACCCTCTGAAACAAGAAGTTCCGGTCCAGGAGGTATAATATCAACCACTTGATGTCCATCTGATGCATCAACTATGGTTATTTCATATCCCCCCTTTTCTTTACGTACTATTCTGCTTACTATTCCCGCCGATGTAGCATTATAGACTGTATTATTACTCTTGCTCCCATCAGGATAAATCTGACCTCTTCCTCTATTCCCACCTACATATATTGGATATTTTAAGAAGTGAACGTCTTTCTTCGTAGCAGGGTCAGGGGAAAGAATGGGAAAAACAATTTCACTATATTTCTGACCGGGAACAGGACCTATCACAAGAATATTTCGTTTATTGGGACGGTAACTCTGAAAGGATAGATTTCCCGTCCTTTCTTTCACCTCGGGAGAAATACGATCGGGGGGGGCTAATTCGAATCCTTCGGGTAAAATAAGAACAGCCCCCACATTCAAAGCCCCCTTTTTCCCATTAGCAAGAACTTGTTTCAGTTGCATATCATAGGGGATTCGAACAACTGCTTCAAATACAGTATCAGGAAGCACAGTTTGCGGAACTTCAATATCCACGGGCTTATTAGCTAAATGGCAATTTGCACATACAATTCGTCCAGTTGCTTCACGCGGATTTTCATAACCCTGCTGCGCAAAAATGGGATATGCATTTGAAATAGATGCCCGAGTGATTACATATATCATAATCGATACAGAAATAGATCGAGTCATCTGTTCCTTTACCCAAGAAAAAATATTTCTATTTTGCATGGTTCAATCATTGATCCCAGAATTTCTACAATAAAATAGAAAGGTAGCTAACTAGTGTAGTTCCCTATCCACGAGTCTGCCATTGTACTGGAATAATTGTACTGGAATATGGGACGAATACCCTAAACAGGTAGAAGTATAACTAAGGAATAAATAAGATTGAAAATATTTTTCTTAAATTCTTCAAACACGAAGAGACATTCTTATTTGATTGATATCAGGAGATCAAATGAGTTCTTTATTCGTTCATTGAATGATAAATGACTACAAGCGAAGGAGAGACACGATTTAAATAATGGAAGATCCAATATTTCACAATTGTATCTAGAATAACTGGAAAAGTGGAAACAAGACCGGATATAATTTGATCGTTATGAGCTAATCCAAAATCGTTGTAGACCGAACCAATCATAAGTTCCCAACCATGGGTTGAATGAAATCCGATCCATAAATCAGTAACTAAAAGAATCGAAAAAGCTTTTATTGTGTCACTCAAGTTATAGATGAATTCCTGAACCCAAGAATTAAGAATAACAAGTTCTTCATTACCCAGAATAAAATAACCACTTAGAATAGCGAAACAGATTATATTTGTCGAGAAATTAAAAATTATATGGAAATTATACTCATCGTGTGTTTTGACTAATTGTACTGTTTCTTTGTGTATTCCTATACGAAGCTTTTGTATATGTGTTTCCGGGTATTCCTTTATCATTTCGTCCAACAGGAATAGTTCTTCTAATTCTATAAATCTTTCTAGAATGCTTTTTTCTTGAATATCATTCAAGAGAGTTTCGGATTGCCGGGTATTCCACCAATTAATAACCCAAGGTTCCAGACTTTTATTAAATGAGAGAGAGACCCACCAAGGCAAAAATATTATGGATATAATATATGGGAGGGAAGTCAATGCTTTTGTTTTTTTCATTTTTTTTTTTTTTTTATTGAGTCCTTGGATCTAGCAAAATAAAATAATAAAATATAGAAAAGAGTCTTTTTCAGATAAAAAAAAATAAGCAAGCAAATACGATTCCCAGAGATATCTCAATTGGGTAAATTCCAACTAATTTCATCCCCATTTGTTCTTTGTTCCTGGTCGATGAATACTCGAAAATCCACTAGAAGTAACAAATATGATTCGAATTTCGAGACAAAAAAAGCCTTCCCGGATCAATTAATTAATTATTTCGAAATGTTTATGTTTCACCGCCTAACCATAACCACAGTCCAGGAATAACGTAACCTATCAATTCAAAATATTGGATAAATTCTCTTAAGTCTTTTGAAGAAACTTCTTTATTAAAAAGGGAATTAGCAAGTTCCCTCCTTCATACTAAGAAAACATTAATTCTTCATTTCAAAATACTTCAATTGGTACACGCAAGAAATAGGCTAATTCGGCAGCTTTTTGTTCAATTTCTCGTGGAGTAAGATTCTCATCAGTGCCAGTCAAGGGAATGGCCCCTTGGCCTCTTATTTCCATATAAAGGACACGACGAGGATAAAGACCCTCTTTAACCTCCATTCTGATGGATTGGATATCTTTCATAAAGAAACGAAGGAAAATGCGACGATTTATTCCAGGAAATCCCCAACGAAAAATACAAACAATTCCTTCTTTTCTATCAAATCGATCATAACCACTACCTACATTCCATGCAATTGTACACCACAAATAGGAGCTAATAAATAGACCCGCGATCCCATAAAAAGACATTATGATCCCTTGCGGAAAAAAAAAGATTTGCTGAGATGGAAATACGGGTATAAGATTCCTACCAAGATAACTGGAAGTTCCAACCACTAAGAATCCTAATGAACCTAAAAAAAGGATACAGGCCCAAAAAAAATTACTTGTTTTTCGAGACCCCGTTATAAGTTCTATCCAGATATGCTCTGATCGCCAGTTCATATTATACTTACTATACTCGATCCGGTTGTATTCAATTGGAATTGAGAGAATAACCCAAATAAATTTGACTTAACTTTTCTTGACCCCGAAGTAACTCTCATCAACTAGCACTATTTTGACGGGAACTATTAGGAGTAATTGGTTAGATACATTGACTTTCTATTTCAAACTATTCACCAATTTATTTTTAACCAGCTAGACCCATACCCATATATAATCTGCATTTATGCAGATATCGTGTATCCGTATGCATATGAGCCTCTCATTTGTGTTCGGAAAGAGCCACATACAAATTTAGATAATCTTATTTTCTTGGACATGAAGAGATAAAGAAGCCATTGCAATTGCCGGAAATACTAGGCCCACTAAGGGCACAAAAATAGAGGGTAGATCTGTCATAGAATGGGTGCCCCAATTTAATATTTGTTTTTTTAATATATCTTATGATAAGTATATCTAATATAACTAATGATAAGTATATCTAATATAACTAATATTAAGTAGTTAATAAGTGCAAGGAATATAAATGTGTACCTAATTCATCGTTATACATAAATATAAAATATGTATGATAATTCACTTTAATAATAACATATAATATAAGAAACTTTCTTATTCTCCCATCCTTTTTTATTCTTTGTATTTTTTTTTACTTAAGGGTATTAAAGAGTTTATTATGAGTTCGCGACTTTCACTAATCGAATCCAACAAAGCAAACGGTAACTTGATTCTATAAACTTGATTCCATAATAAAAGTGAGGGTTCTTAGTCAAAATAAATTCTTTCTATTATATATTTATTTAGAATTTATTATATAATAAATTCTAAATAAATATAATAAATTCTAAATAAGATCTATTTTTGTCTCGATTAAAATAAAATTAATACGTAAGAAGGCCAGATAAAATTATTTTTTCTTTATGTCTTTCCTTTCCCTAATTCCTCGGAAGTAGAAACTTACTCTTTTAGCTTTTTTATCCTATTGATTAATAAAGGGTTCCTGATTAGTAATCAGGAATTAGGAGTAAGATAAAAAATAGAAAAATTGATATGACGGAAAAAATAATAATTATCCAAAACTTATAGCTCTTACTACAAGTAGAACTAATGTTGAAAAGACCATTCTTCTTAACTTAAGTTTTTTTACGATAAATTAAATACAAATAAAATACTCGTTCGCTACAAATAATTGAATCGAGTGCTATACTTTAATTTATTGAATTTTGATTCAGAGGAAAAAAACCGTGGAGCTGAAATAACTCACTCAAAACACCTCTTAAAGGATTACGTGGTACGATTGAGTCGAATAAGCCCTTATGGAATGAATACTCAGCCGCTTGTGAACCTTCGGGTACTGTTTTATTTAATGTTTGTTCAATTACTCTTTTACCCGCAAATGCAATATAGGCATTAGGTTCAGCAATAATAACA